GCTAGCGTAGCTTAACTAAAGCATAACACTGAAGATGTTAAGATGGACCCTAAAAAGTCCCGTAAGCACAAAGGCTTGGTCCTGACTTTACTATCAGCTTTAGCCAAACTTACACATGCAAGTATCCGCACCCCCGTGAGAATGCCCACAGTCCCCTGCTTGGGAACAAGGAGCTGGTATCAGGCACCCCCCCCCCACAGCCCACGACACCTTGCTTAGCCACACCCTCAAGGGAACTCAGCAGTGACAGACATTAAGCCATAAGTGAAAACTTGACTTAGTCAAAGCTAAGAGGGCCGGTAAAACTCGTGCCAGCCACCGCGGTTATACGAGAGGCCCAAGTTGATAAACAGCGGCGTAAAGAGTGGTTAAGGAACACTGACAAACTAAAGCCAAACACTTTCAGAGCTGTTATACGCACCTGAAAGCATGAAGCCCAACCACGAAAGTGGCTTTATCACCCCTGAACCCACGAAAGCTAAGAAACAAACTGGGATCAGATACCCCACTATGCTTAGCCCTAAACATCGATCACACCCTACACTTAACATCCGCCCGGGAACTACGAACACCAGTTTAAAACCCAAAGGACTTGGCGGTGCTTTACATCCACCTAGAGGAGCCTGTTCTAGAACCGATAACCCCCGTTCAACCTCACCCTCCCTTGCTTATCCCGCCTATATACCACCGTCGTCAGCTTACCCTGTGAAGGCCCAATAGTAAGCAAAATTGGCATAGCCCAAAACGTCAGGTCGAGGTGTAGCGTATGAGAGGGGAAGAAATGGGCTACATTCACTAGCAGTAGTGAATTTACGAAAAATGCATTGAAACATGCAATTGAAGGAGGATTTAGTAGTAAGCAGGAAGTAGAGTGTCCCGCTGAAACCGGCCCTAAAGCATGCACACACCGCCCGTCACCCTCCCCGAACCCACAACCAAACCATAAATAATAAACTATAACCGCAAAGGGGAGGAAAGTCGTAACATGGTAAGTGTACCGGAAGGTGTACTTGGAAAAACCAGAGTGTAGCTAAGACAGCTAAAGCATCTCCCTTACACTGAGAAGTCACCCGTGCAAATCGGGTCACCCTGACACCCACAAGCTAGCCCCACCCACAACAACAACAAACCCCCATTAATAACCCCTAATGCACAAACTTCCACTTAACTAAAACATTCTACCCCCTCAGTACGGGCGACGGAAAAGGGCCCCGTGGAGCAATAGATATAGTACCGCAAGGGAACGCTGAAAGAGAGATGAAACAGACCAGTAAAGCCTAAAAAAGCAGAGATTAAACCTCGTACCTTTTGCATCATGATTTAGCCAGCACCCTCAAGCAAAGAGCACTTTAGTTTGACCACCCGAAATTAGGTGAGCTACTCCAAGACAGCCTATCCATAAGGGCAAACCCGTCTCTGTGGCAAAAGAGTGGGACGAGCTTCGAGTAGAGGTGACAGACCTACCGAACCTAATTATAGCTGGTTGCCTGGGAACTGGATAGAAGTTCAGCCCTACGGCTTCTCCTTCCCAACCCGTTCCAACACACCCCTGGCACTTTAGAGAAACCGTACGAGTTAGCCAAAGGAGGTACAGCCCCTTTGAACCAAGAAACAACTTTACCAGGAGGGTATCAATCATATTATTTAAGGCAAAATGCCAAGGTGGGCCTAAAAGCAGCCATCCTTATAGAAAGCGTTACAGCTCAAGCATTTCCCACGCCCATTATACCGATAACCCAATTCCAACCCCCTAACCTTACCAGGCCATCCTATGCACACATAGGAGTGACCATGCTAATATGAGTAATAAGAGGACACGCCCCTCTCCCTGCACACGTGTACATCGGAACGGACCAACCACCGAACATTAAACGACCTCAAACAAAGAGAGCACTGAAAAACAAACCAAACAAACTAGAAAATCATCCAAGACCCTATCGTTAACCCCACACAGGTGTGCACCCAAGGAAAGACTAAAAGAAAGAGAAGGAACTCGGCAAACACCTAAAACCCCGCCTGTTTACCAAAAACATCGCCTCTTGCAATACCAAAGAATAAGAGGTCCCGCCTGCCCAGTGACTGATTCAGTTTAACGGCCGCGGTATTCTGACCGTGCAAAGGTAGCGTAATCACTTGTCTTTTAAATGGAGACCTGTATGAATGGCACAACGAGGGCTTAGCTGTCTCCTCTTTCAAGTCAATGAAATTGATCTCCCCGTGCAGAAGCGGGGATAACAACATAAGACGAGAAGACCCTATGGAGCTTTAGACACCCAGGACAGCCCATGTTTAAACAACCCTAAATAAATGGATTAAACCAAATGAGACCTGCCCTCTGTCTTCGGTTGGGGCGACCATGGGGAAACAAAAAACCCCCACGTGGACTGGGGACACATACCTCCCACCCCCTCCCCACAAACAAGAGCTACAACTCTAACAAACAGAACTTCTGACCAAAAATGATCCGGCAACGCCGATCAACGGACCAAGTTACCCTAGGGATAACAGCGCAATCCCCTTTTAGAGCCCATATCGACAAGGGGGTTTACGACCTCGATGTTGGATCAGGACATCCTAATGGCGCAGCCACTATTAAGGGTTCGTTTGTTCAACGATTAAAGTCCTACGTGATCTGAGTTCAGACCGGAGTAATCCAGGTCAGTTTCTATCTATGAAACGATCTTTTCCAGTACGAAAGGACCGAAAAGAAGAGGCCCATGCCAAAAGCACGCCTCACCCTCACCTAATGAAAGCATCTAAACTAGACAAGAAGGCGTACCCCTATGCCTGAGAGAATGGCATGTTAAGGTGGCAGAGCCCGGTTACTGCAAAAGACCTAAGCCCTTTCGACAGAGGTTCAAGTCCTCTCCCTAACTATGATCTCAGCACTTATTACCCACATCATCAACCCCCTAGCCTTCATTGTTCCCGTACTCCTAGCTGTAGCTTTCCTAACATTGATTGAACGAAAGGTACTCGGCTACATACAACTACGAAAAGGCCCAAACGTCGTAGGACCCTACGGACTCCTTCAACCAATCGCTGACGGAGTAAAACTATTTATTAAAGAGCCAGTCCGACCCTCAACATCCTCCCCAATCCTATTTCTTCTCACCCCTATATTGGCTCTCACCCTAGCCCTTACACTTTGAGCCCCTATACCAATACCCTACCCCGTAGTCGACCTAAACCTAGGCATCCTATTTATTCTAGCACTATCTAGCCTTGCCGTATATGCCATTCTAGGCTCAGGCTGAGCTTCGAACTCAAAATACGCCCTAATCGGGGCCCTCCGAGCCGTAGCACAAACCATTTCATACGAAGTTAGCCTCGGACTTATTCTACTAAGCATAATTATCTTTACCGGGGGCTTTACCCTTCAAACATTCAACACAGCCCAAGAAAGCATCTGACTAGCACTGCCAGCCTGACCCTTGGCAGCAATATGGTACATCTCAACCCTGGCCGAGACTAATCGAGCCCCCTTCGACCTGACCGAGGGGGAGTCAGAACTCGTATCCGGTTTTAACGTAGAGTACGCAGGAGGACCCTTTGCCCTATTTTTCCTAGCAGAATACGCAAACATCCTCCTGATAAACACGCTTTCAGCCACACTATTCCTAGGAGCCTCTCACTTCCCCACAATCCCCGAACTAACAGCCATTAATCTAATGACAAAAGCAGCACTCCTCTCGATCGTCTTTCTCTGAGTTCGAGCCTCTTACCCTCGATTCCGATACGACCAACTCATGCACCTCATTTGAAAAAACTTCCTCCCCCTAACCCTAGCCTTAATTATCTGACACCTCGCCCTCCCAATCGCATTCGCCGGTTTACCCCCTCAGCTATAGCCCCGGAGCCGTGCCTGAATTTTTAAGGGCCACTTTGATAGAGTGTACAATGGGGGTTAAAGTCCCCCCGACTCCTTAGAAAGAAGGGACTCGAACCCTACCCAAAGAGATCAAAACTCTTAGTGCTTCCACTACACCACTTCCTAGTACAGTCAGCTAAATTAAGCTCTTGGGCCCATACCCCAAGCATGTAGGTTAAAATCCTTCCTCTACTAATGAACCCATACATCTTAGCCACCTTTCTATTTGGACTGGGCCTGGGAACAACAATTACATTTGCAAGCTCACACTGGCTCCTCGCCTGAATGGGCCTAGAAATCAACACCCTCGCCATCATCCCACTCATAGCTCAACACCACCACCCCCGAGCAGTTGAAGCCACCACCAAATATTTCCTCACCCAAGCCACTGCCGCCGCCCTATTATTTTTCGCAAGCACTACAAACGCCTGGCTAACAGGACAGTGAAATATCCAACAAATGGCACACCCCCTTCCAGTAACAATGATTACCCTTGCCTTAGCCCTAAAAATTGGACTAGCCCCAACCCACTCCTGACTACCAGAAGTCCTACAAGGACTAGACCTGACCACCGGACTTATTTTATCCACCTGACAAAAGCTTGCTCCCTTTGCCCTCCTCCTACAACTACACCCCACAAACCCAACCATCCTAATTACCTTAGGACTCTTATCTACCCTGGTTGGAGGATGAGGAGGACTTAATCAAACACAACTCCGAAAAATCCTAGCCTATTCATCAATTGCCCACCTTGGCTGAATAATCCTAGTACTACAATTCTACCCCTCCCTCACCCTAATAGCCCTTCTTACCTACTTCATCATAACATTCTCAGCATTCCTCTTATTCAAACTTAACAAAGCAACAAACATCAACACACTGGCCATCTCCTGGACGAAAGCCCCAACCTTAACATCCCTCGCACCACTCATTCTCCTTTCTCTAGGAGGCCTCCCCCCTCTCACAGGATTCATGCCAAAATGACTTATTCTGCAAGAACTTACTAAACAGGATCTTGCCCCACTAGCCACCCTAGCAGCACTAACTGCACTTCTCAGCCTATACTTCTACCTACGACTGTCCTACGCAATAACCCTAACCATATTCCCCAACAACCTCACAGGAACAACCCCCTGACGCTTCAACTCACCTCAACTCACACTCCCACTAGCCATCTCAACCACAGCCACCCTTTCTCTCCTACCCCTAACCCCTCTCGCAACTGCCCTCCTAACCCCCTAAGGAACTTAGGATAACACAAGACCAAGAGCCTTCAAAGCCCTAAGTGGGAGTGAAAATCTCCCAGTTCCTGATAAGACTTGCGGGACACTACCCCACATCTCCTGCATGCAAAACAGACACTTTAATTAAGCTAAAGCCTTACTAGATAGGCAGGCCTCGATCCTACAAACTCTTAGTTAACAGCTAAGTGCTCAAACCAGCGAGCATCTATCTACCTTTCCCCCGCCTAGTTATTCAACTAATAGGCGGGGGAAAGCCCCGGCGGAGATTAAGCCGCTTCTTCAGATTTGCAATCTAATATGTTTTACACCTCAGGGCCTGGTAAGAAGAGGACTCAAACCTCTGTCTGTGGGGCTACAATCCACCGCTTAAAACTCAGCCATCCTACCTGTGGCAATCACACGCTGACTTTTTTCAACAAACCACAAAGACATCGGCACCCTTTACCTTCTGTTTGGTGCCTGGGCCGGAATGGTGGGCACTGCCCTAAGTCTACTCATCCGAGCAGAACTTAACCAACCTGGCACTCTCCTGGGAGACGACCAAATCTATAATGTAATTGTTACGGCACACGCCTTTGTAATAATTTTCTTTATAGTAATACCAATTATGATTGGAGGCTTCGGAAACTGACTGATCCCCCTAATAGTTGGAGCCCCCGACATAGCATTCCCTCGAATAAACAACATGAGCTTCTGACTTCTCCCTCCCTCGTTCCTTCTCCTACTGGCCTCCTCAGGAGTAGAAGCCGGTGCCGGAACGGGATGAACCGTATACCCGCCTCTTGCCGGGAATTTAGCCCACGCCGGAGCATCTGTTGACCTCACAATTTTCTCACTTCACTTGGCCGGGGTCTCTTCAATTCTTGGGGCAATTAATTTTATTACTACGATTATCAACATGAAACCACCTACTGTCTCAATGTACCAAATTCCTTTATTTGTTTGAGCAGTCCTAATTACAGCCGTCCTTCTCCTCCTTTCCCTCCCGGTCCTAGCTGCCGGAATTACAATGCTGTTAACAGACCGAAACCTGAACACCGCTTTCTTTGACCCTACTGGAGGAGGCGACCCTATTCTCTACCAACACCTATTCTGATTCTTCGGACACCCAGAAGTATACATTCTTATTCTCCCCGGCTTTGGAATGATTTCTCACATTGTTGCCTACTACGCTGGTAAAAAAGAACCTTTTGGCTATATGGGCATGGTCTGAGCTATAATGGCTATCGGTCTGTTAGGCTTTATTGTCTGAGCCCACCACATGTTCACAGTCGGAATGGATGTAGATACTCGAGCATACTTTACTTCTGCCACTATGATTATCGCTATTCCCACAGGGGTTAAAGTTTTTAGCTGACTGGCAACACTCCACGGCGGAGCTATTAAATGAGAAACCCCTATACTATGGGCACTCGGTTTTATTTTCCTCTTTACAGTCGGAGGACTGACCGGGATTATTCTAGCAAATTCTTCACTAGACATCGTCCTTCATGACACATACTACGTTGTAGCCCACTTCCACTACGTCCTATCAATAGGAGCTGTATTCGCCATTATCGCCGCCTTTGTGCACTGATTCCCCCTATTCTCAGGCTACACCCTCCATGACACATGAACAAAAATCCACTTTGGAATTATGTTTGCAGGAGTTAACCTGACCTTCTTCCCACAACACTTCCTAGGCCTAGCTGGAATGCCTCGTCGGTACTCAGACTACCCAGACGCATACACCTTATGAAATACAATTTCATCAATTGGCTCCTTAGTCTCCCTAGTAGCAGTTATTCTGTTCCTATTCATTATCTGAGAAGCATTCGCTGCAAAACGTGAAGTACTTTCAGTACAATTAACTGCAACAAACGTAGAATGACTGCACGGCTGCCCTCCCCCTTACCACACCTTCGAGGAACCTGCATTCGTTCAAATTCGACTACACTAATTTACAAGCGAGAAAGGAGGGAATTGAACCCCCATAAATTGGTTTCAAGCCAACCACATAACCGCTCTGCCACTTTCTTCATGAGATACTAGTAAAACCAATTACACTGCCTTGTCGAGGCAGAATTGTGGGTTAAATCCCCGCGTGTCTTTAGTTTATAATGGCACATCCAGCACAACTAGGATTTCAAGATGCAGCTTCACCTCTAATAGAAGAACTCCTTCACTTCCACGACCACGCCCTAATAATTGTACTCCTGATTAGCACCATCGTTCTGTACATTATTACAGCCATAGTTACCGCTAAATTTAGTGACAAACTTATCCTTGACTCCCAAGAAATCGAAATTATCTGGACACTACTACCAGCTATCATTCTTGTCTTAATCGCCCTCCCCTCCCTTCGCATCCTTTACCTCATAGATGAAATTGATGACCCCCATCTTACAATTAAAGCTATAGGACACCAATGATACTGAAGCTACGAATACACCGACTACGAAAACCTGGAATTCGACTCGTACATGATTCCCACACAAGATCTGGCCCCAGGTCAATTCCGACTATTAGAAGCAGACCACCGAATAGTAATCCCCGCCGAATCCCCCATTCGAGTATTAATTTCTGCAGAAGATGTCTTACACTCCTGAGCCGTCCCTGCCCTAGGCGTTAAAGTGGACGCAGTCCCAGGCCGACTTAACCAAACAACCTTTATTATCAACCGACCCGGCGTCTTCTATGGACAGTGCTCTGAAATTTGCGGAGCAAACCACAGCTTCATGCCAATCGTAGTTGAAACAGTACTCCTAGAACACTTCGAAAACTGAACATGACTAATAATCCAAGACGCCTCGCTAAGAAGCTAAAATGGTTTAAAGCGTTAGCCTTTTAAGCTAAAGAATGGTGACTACCTACCACCCTCAGCGACATGCCCCAACTAAACCCTGCACCTTGATTTTCCATCCTAATTTTCTCCTGATTAGTCTTCCTAATTATGATTCCCCCTAAAGTCCTAGCACACACATACCCTAACGAACCAACCCCCCAAAGCACAGAAAAGCCCGCCACAGATGCCTGAAACTGACCATGACACTAAGCCTCTTTGATCAATTTATAAGCCCCGTCTACTTTGGTGTACCATTAATTGCACTAGCCCTTACCCTCCCATGAGTACTGTACCCAACACCCTCCAACCGATGACTTAATAACCGTTTATTAACCCTTCAAGGCTGAGCCATGAACCGATACACACAACAACTCCTACAACCTTTAAACCTAGGGGGGCACAAATGAGCAGCCCTATTTACCTCCCTCATACTTTATCTTATTACCCTAAACATGCTAGGCCTCCTACCATACACCTTCACCCCTACCACGCAACTCTCTATAAATATAGGCCTTGCAGTACCCCTCTGATTAGCAACTGTAATTATTGGCATGCGAAACCAACCAACCCATGCACTAGGACATCTTCTTCCAGAAGGCACACCCGTACCCCTAATTCCTGCCCTGATTATTATCGAAACAATCAGCCTATTCATCCGCCCTCTTGCACTAGGAGTCCGACTAACAGCCAACCTCACAGCAGGCCACCTTCTAATTCAATTAATCTCAACAGCCGCATTTACCCTTCTTTCCCTAATACCAACAGTAGCCGCCCTAACCGCCACCCTCCTATTTTTACTTACCCTCCTAGAAGTAGCCGTAGCTATAATTCAAGCATACGTATTTGTTCTCCTCCTAAGCCTCTACCTACAAGAAAACGTCTAATGGCCCATCAAGCACACGCATTCCACATAGTCGACCCCAGCCCCTGACCATTAACAGGTGCCGTCGCCGCCCTTCTAATAACATCAGGCCTTGCAATCTGATTCCACTTCCACTCTCTCCCCTTAATAACTATAGGACTTATCCTCCTGATCATTACAGCCGGCCAATGGTGACGAGATGTTGTTCGAGAAGGCACATTTCAAGGCCACCACACTCCGCCCGTCCAAAAAGGCCTACGATATGGTATAATCCTTTTCATCGCCTCCGAAGTTCTATTTTTCCTGGGATTCTTCTGAGCCTTCTACCACTCAAGCCTTGCTCCAACACCTGAACTTGGAGGCTGCTGACCCCCAACAGGAATCACCCCTTTAGACCCATTTGAAGTCCCTCTTCTAAACACAGCAGTACTCTTAGCCTCTGGCGTCACAGTCACTTGAGCCCACCACAGCATTATAGAAGGGAAACGAAAACAAGCAGTTCACTCTCTCGCACTAACCATTCTTCTTGGAGGCTACTTTACCTTCCTTCAAGCCATGGAATACAATGAAGCCCCATTTACAATCGCAGACGGAGTCTACGGCGCAACATTCTTCGTAGCAACAGGCTTCCACGGGCTCCACGTCCTTATTGGCTCAACGTTCCTAGCTGTCTGCCTATTACGACAAGCACAACACCACTTCACATCAGACCACCACTTCGGATTTGAAGCAGCTGCGTGATACTGACACTTCGTAGATGTTGTTTGACTATTCCTTTACGTCTCTATCTATTGATGAGGATCTTAATCTTTCTAGTACTAACGTCAGTATAAGTGACTTCCAATCACCCGGTCTTGGTTAAAATCCAAGGAAAGATAATGAACCTAGTCACAACAATCATTGCAATCGCCATCGCACTCTCCACAATCCTCGCAATTGTATCCTTCTGACTCCCACAAATTACCCCAGACCATGAAAAACTCTCACCATACGAATGCGGCTTCGACCCCTTAGGATCCGCCCGACTTCCCTTCTCCCTCCGATTCTTCCTAGTCGCTATCCTTTTCCTCCTCTTCGACCTAGAAATTGCCCTACTCCTGCCACTACCCTGAGGAGATCAACTCTCATCCCCACTACTTACGCTCTCCTGAGCCTCAATCGTTCTAATCCTCCTCACACTAGGTCTGGTTTACGAATGAATGCAAGGAGGACTAGAATGAGCCGAATAGGCAATTAGTTTAACAAAAACATTTGATTTCGGCTCAAAAACTTGTGGTTAAAGTCCATAATTACCTAATGACCCCCACCCATTTCGCCTTTTCATCATCATTCGTCCTCGGCCTCACAGGTTTAACATTTCACCGAACACATCTACTCTCCGCCCTTCTATGCTTAGAAGGAATAATACTCTCCCTATTCATCGCCCTATCCCTGTGAACCCTCCAACTAGACTCCACTAATTTCTCATCGTCCGCCATGCTTCTCTTAGCATTCTCAGCATGCGAAGCAAGTGCAGGACTAGCCTTACTAGTTGCCACGGCCCGCACCCACGGAACCGATCGCCTACAAAGCCTTAACCTACTACAATGCTAAAAATTCTGATTCCAACCCTCATGCTTGTACCCACAACCTGACTAACCCCCGCTAAATGGCTGTGACCAACAACTCTTGCCCACAGCTTTATTATTGCCTTATTTAGCCTAACCTGACTTAAAAACCTATCAGAAACAGGATGAACATCACTAAGCCCATATATGGCAACCGACCCCCTTTCAACCCCCCTATTAGTCCTAACTTGCTGACTTCTCCCCTTAACAATCCTTGCAAGCCAAAACCACATAAACTCTGAGCCCGCTAATCGCCAACGAATATATATTACACTCCTAACCTCCTTACAATTCTTCCTAATCCTAGCCTTCAGCGCCACCGAAATCATTATATTCTACATTATATTCGAAGCTACCCTAATCCCCACCCTTATTATCATCACCCGCTGAGGTAACCAGACAGAACGCCTTAACGCAGGCACATACTTCCTCTTCTACACACTAGCCGGCTCCCTCCCCCTACTAGTCGCCCTACTTCTTCTTCAAAACACCACCGGAACACTCTCCCTACTAACCCTTCAGTACTCCAGCCCTATCAATCTGCACTCCTACGCGGACAAACTATGATGAGCAGGCTGCCTACTAGCCTTCCTAGTTAAAATACCCCTGTACGGAGTGCACCTATGACTACCCAAAGCCCACGTAGAAGCCCCCATCGCAGGCTCCATAATCCTTGCTGCCGTCCTACTAAAACTAGGAGGCTACGGAATAATACGAATAATAACCATACTAGAACCCCTAACGAAAGAACTAAGCTACCCATTTATTCTGCTAGCACTCTGAGGCGTAATTATAACAGGCTCAATTTGTCTCCGACAAACGGACCTAAAGTCCCTCATTGCCTACTCATCAGTAAGCCACATAGGATTGGTCGCCGGAGGAATCCTCATCCAAACACCATGAGGCTTCACCGGAGCATTAATCCTAATAATTGCCCACGGACTAACCTCCTCAGCACTATTTTGCCTAGCCAACACTAATTACGAACGTACTCATACCCGAACTATAGTACTGGCCCGAGGACTACAAATAATTCTCCCCCTAATAACAGCATGATGGTTCACCGCAAGCCTCGCCAACCTGGCCCTGCCACCCCTTCCTAATCTAATAGGAGAACTAATAATCATTACCTCCCTATTTAATTGATCATGATGAACCCTGGCACTAACAGGAACCGGAACTCTAATCACAGCCGGCTACTCACTCTACATATTCCTAATAACCCAACGAGGCCCACTTCCCCCACACATCATCTCCCTGGACCCTTCACACACCCGAGAACATCTACTCATAGCCCTCCATCTTCTCCCCCTACTCCTACTCACCCTCAAACCCGAATTAATCTGAGGCTGAACCACCTGTAGATGTAGTTTAACAAAAACATTAGATTGTGATTCTAAAAACAGAGGTTAAAATCCCCTCATCCACCGAGAGAGGCTCGTCAGCAACGAAAACTGCTAATTTTCGCTACCCTAGTTAGACCCCAGGGCTCACTCGAACTGCTCCTAAAGGATAACAGCTCATCCGTTGGTCTTAGGAACCAAAAACTCTTGGTGCAAATCCAAGTAGCAGCTTATGTATTTACCATTCGCATTAACATCGAGTCTCCTATGTGTTTTCCTAGTCCTAATCTCTCCCGTATTCACAACTTTTTCCCCCCGCCCAAAGGACCCTTCCTGAGCCCTAACGCACGTCACCAAAGCAGTTAAACTAGCATTCCTACTCAGCCTAATCGCCTTATTCCTCTTCCTTAACGAAGGCCTAGTGGTAATCGTCACCTCCTGAACCTGATTCAACACTCTTATTTTTGACGTAAATATCAGCCTAAAGTTTGACTACTACTCAATGATCTTTGTCCCCATTGCCCTTTACGTCACCTGGTCTATTCTAGAATTTGCATCATGATATATACACGCAGACCCATATATAAACCGTTTCTTTAAATACCTCCTAGTGTTCCTTATCGCCATGCTCATTCTAGTGACTGCTAACAACATATTTCAGCTCTTCATCGGCTGAGAAGGAGTAGGCATTATGTCCTTCCTTCTAATCGGCTGATGATACGGCCGAGCAGACGCCAATACCGCAGCCCTACAAGCAGTCCTCTACAACCGAGTCGGAGACATTGGCCTAATCTTTGCCATAGCATGAATAGCAACAAACCTTAACTCATGAGAAATACCACAAATATTTGCAGCCTCCAAAGACTTCGACCTAACCTACCCCCTCCTCGGATTAATCATTGCCGCAACCGGCAAATCCGCCCAATTCGGACTACACCCATGGCTCCCCTCCGCCATGGAAGGTCCTACGCCGGTCTCTGCCCTACTGCACTCCAGCACTATGGTCGTCGCAGGAATCTTCCTTCTAGTCCGAATGAGCCCCCTCATAGAAAACAACCAAACCGCCCTAACCATCTGCTTATGCCTAGGAGCCCTAACCACCATATTTACCGCAACTTGCGCTCTCACCCAGAATGACATTAAAAAAATCGTCGCATTCTCCACATCAAGCCAACTCGGCTTAATGATAGTAACAATTGGACTAAACCAACCACATCTCGCCTTCTTACACATCTGCACCCACGCATTCTTTAAAGCAATACTCTTTCTATGCTCCGGCTCAATCATCCACAGCCTAAATGACGAACAAGACATTCGAAAAATAGGAGGCATACACCACCTGACACCCTTCACATCGTCCTGCTTCACCCTTGGAAGCCTAGCCCTCACAGGAACCCCCTTCCTAGCAGGCTTCTTCTCCAAGGACGCTATTATTGAAGCCCTAAACACATCTCACCTAAACGCCTGAGCCCTCACCCTCACCCTTATCGCCACCTCATTCACAGCCGTCTACAGCCTCCGCGTCGTATACTTTGTAGTTATAGGACATCCCCGATTCGCCTCACTCTCTCCTATTAATGAAAACGACCCCGCCGTAATTAATCCTATTAAACGACTAGCCTACGGAAGCATTATTGCAGGCCTAATCATTACATCGAACACCCTCCCACTTAAAACACCAATCATATCAATGCCCGCCTACCTTAAACTAGCAGCCCTCGCCGTCACTATCCTAGGCCTACTCACCGCCTTAGAACTAGCATCTCTAACCAACAAACAATTTAAACCAACCCCCATCCTCCCAACTCACCACTTCTCCAACATACTAGGGTTCTTCCCACCAATCATTCACCGCCTAACCCCAAAACTAAGCCTAATCCTAGGCCAAACCATTGCCAGTCAAATGATTGATCAAACATGATTAGAAAAAACAGGCCCCAAGGCCATCACTTCTTCCAACCTTCCCATTATTAAAACTACAAGCAACATCCAACAAGGACTAGTCAAAACCTACCTTTCATTCCTTTTCATCACCCTAGCCCTTGCAATTCTCCTATTTTCCTAACTAAACTGCTCGAAGCGCACCCCGGCTCAAGCCTCGAGTCAACTCCAACACCACAAACAATGTAAGGAGAAGAACCCACGCACTAATAACCAATATTCACCCCCCTAGCGAGTACACCAAAGCAACTCCCCCAATATCCCCCCGAAAAACAGACAAACCACCTAACTCGTCTGCTGACACTCATGAAGACTCATATCACCCTCCCCAAAGAGACCAAGAAACTAAAACCACCCCCACCAAATACATTACCATATACACTAACACCGGCCCACTCCCCCAAGTCTCAGGATATGGCTCAGCAGCCAAAGCTGCCGAATACGCAAACACCACTAGTATTCCCCCCAAATAAATCAAAAATAGAATTAAAGACAAAAAGGGGCCCCCATGCCCAACCAGAACCCCACACCCCATGCCTGCTACCACTACCAACCCCAAAGCAGCAAAATACGGAGACGGATTAGAAGCGACTGCAACCAGCCCTAAGACTAAAGAACACAAGACAAAACACATAATAAAAGTCATAATTCTCACCAGGACTCTAACCTGAACCAATGGCTTGAAAAACCACCGTTGTACTTCAACTATAAGAACCTTAATGGCAAATCTACGAAAAACCCACCCACTCCTAAAAATCGCAAACGATGCACTAGTCGACCTCCCAGCCCCCTCTAACATTTCAGTTTGATGAAACTTCGGCTCTCTCCTAGGACTCTGCTTAATTGCCCAAATTCTCACAGGCCTCTTCCTTGCCATGCACTACACATCTGACATTGCAACAGCATTTACATCCGTCACCCACATCTGCCGAGATGTAAACTATGGCTGACTCATCCGCAACATACATGCCAACGGAGCATCATTCTTCTTCATCTGTATCTACCTCCACATCGGACGGGGCCTCTATTACGGTTCCTACCTTTATAAAGAAACCTGAAACATTGGAGTAGTCCTTCTACTACTTGTCATGATAACTGCCTTCGTAGGATACGTCCTTCCCTGAGGACAAATATCATTCTGAGGAGCTACGGTCATCACAAACCTCCTCTCCGCTATCCCCTATGTAGGAAACACCCTCGTTCAGTGAATTTGAGGAGGCTTCTCAGTTGACAACGCAACGCTTACCCGATTCTTCGCCTTCCACTTCCTATTCCCCTTCGTTATCCTCGCAGCCACCGTCATCCACCTTCTTTTCCTCCACGAAACAGGATCCAACAACCCAACCGGCCTAAACTCAGACGCCGACAAAATCCCATTCCACCCCTACTTCTCCTACAAAGATCTATTAGGGTTTGCAGTCTTACTAATCGCACTAACATCTTTAGCACTATTCTCCCCCAACCTTCTTGGAGATCCAGACAACTTCACCCCAGCAAACCCCCTAGTTACTCCACCCCATATCAAACCAGAATGATATTTCCTTTTCGCCTACGCTATCCTACGCTCCATCCCCAACAAGCTAGGAGGAGTCCTAGCCCTGCTCTTCTCAATCCTAGTACTTATACTTGTTCCCATCCTCCACACTTCCAAACAACGAGGACTTACATTCCGACCCATTTCACAATTCCTGTTCTGAACCCTAGTAGCAGATGTTATAATCCTGACCTGAATCGGAGGTATACCTGTCGAACACCCCTTCATTATTATTGGACAAGTTGCATCATTACTTTACTTCTCCCTATTTCTAGTCCTCTCACCACTAGCAGGCTGACTAGAAAACAAAGCCCTCGAATGATCTTGCAGTAGAAGCTCAGCGCCCCGAGCGCCGGTCTTGTAAACCGGATGCCGGAGGTTAAACTCCTCCCTACCGCTCAAAGAAAGGAGATTTTAACTCCTACCCCTAACTCCCAAAGCTAGGATTCTTACATTAAACTATCCTCTGCCGCGCAGTTCCGACCATATAATAATGGTTTAGTACATATATGTATTATCAACATATATCTATATTAACCATATATAATAATGGTTTAGTACATATATGTATTATCAACATATATCTATATTAACCATATATAATAATGGTTTAGTACATATATGTATTATCAACATATATCTATATTAACCATATATAATAATGGTTTAATACATATATGTATTATCAACATATATCTATATTAACCATATATAATAATGGTTTAGTACATATATGTATTATCAACATATATCTATATTAACCATATATAATAATGGTTTAGTACATATATGTATTATCAACATATATCTATATTAACCATATATAATAATGGTTTAGTACATATATGTATTATCAACATATATCTATATTAACCATTCATTCATCAACAGTAATATTAATCATTATGCATAAACCAATAATAGAAATATCCAAAGAAAACTAATTAGGTAATAGTTTGTATTCAAATCGAACATAAATATGCATTTGTTTATAACAAGGCCCACCAACCTTCGACAGTCTGAAGTGACTTCGGTTAATGATAGTGAGGGACAACAATTGTGGGGGTCGCTATCAGTGAATTATTCCTGGCATCTGGTTCCTATTTCAGGGCCATTAATCGATTAATCCCCTAACTTTCATTGACGCTGGCATAAGTTAATGGTGGTAATACATACTCCTCGTTACCCAGCAAGCCGGGCGTTCTCTCCACAGGGGTAAGGGGTTCTCTTTTTTTGGTTTCCTTTCATCTGGCATTTCAGAGTGCACACGGTAATAACCGATAAGGTTGAACATTTTCTTGTATTCCAGGAAATCAGGTTAAGTGCCTTAGGATTTACGCTTAAGAAACTGCATATTAGGATATCATGAGCATAATGAGTATGGTGTTTCTCCTAAGATCCCTAATATATGCCCCCGGTTTTTGCGCGTAAAACCCCCCCTACCCCCCCTAAACCCCCAAGGATCGCTATCACTCCTGAAAACCCCCCGGAAACAGGAAAACCCCTA